CTTGCTTGGGCTGCTTTAATGGTAGTCTTTACATTTTCCCTTTCACTTGTAGTATGGGGAAGAAGTGGACTCTAGGGCTAGGGTAATTACTAATTGAATTGAGTTGAGTAATCAAACTGTATTAATAGTTTCATAATCCTTCTGCAAAGCGTTTTTCTTTCAAATATCTTCATTTTAAAATTCGACTGGAATCCAGTAAAGTAATGTAATAGATGACGAATAACCTTTCAATCAAACAAATAGTTAAATTAAATGATTCCCATCTTCGTATTTTAAAACTAAACGGAATACGCATGATATGCAATTTTTTCCAACCAAATTGAAATAGAGTATTTAGATGAACTAGCTCTTAACAGAATTATATATAAATATTACAATGAGGAGCAACCGACCCCTTTTTATTTGTTTCTCGCTTTACTGTTCAAAGAGGAAGTCGATCTGTTATTATGTAGATACGTATTTTATAAGATAAGAGTAAAGGTGGGCATTCAATTATATCATATTGATCGAAATCGGTCTAAACCAAATGAATGTACCAAAGTAAAGAACTCGAATTGGGGTACTATGTATATTACACATATGGGAGTTATATGTACATATATCAATATACAGATTACGGAGTGATCTACATTAAGCCATCTTTCTTTATACAGTCCAACTTTATTATTTTATATAATAATGTATAGTAGAATTATACACTAATAGATAGTATGGTAGAAAGGTTCCGATATTCCTTTCTACCATACTATCAAATCTCATATACGTCTGATTTTAATTCGCTCATTTTATTTAAGACGTGGAATTTGAATCCCTTTCATTTCTTCCATTATTGATAAGAACTAAGAAGTCAAGCTTGATTCAAATTAATCGTTTTGACTGACCGTTTTTACGTAAATGATAAGTAAAAAAGCAGTAGGAACTAGAATGAACAGTGCAGTAGCAATAAATGCGAGAATATTTACTTCCATAATTTCATCGTTTTTTTACTTCATAATTAATAACTCGGGATCTGATCCCATAGAGATTCTAAATCTTTATCCTGTAAATTCAATGGGAGAAATACATCCCGATGATATTGAATCGGATCAATATCATTGAATAACAATATCTGAGCTATCAAATCTATTCATCATCGAGAATGGAATAGTATAACATAGGAAGATCTTTTATCCATACGGAAGAAAAACCTAAAATGGAATTCCTGATCCAATTTAGAATCTCATTGAATTATTATTCTTTATTTTATCCATTCGTTATTTTCTATAACCTACCGTCTTATTTATAGAATCATATATATAATATAATAAAGGATGATCTGGCCCATCTTCCGCTTCCATTGGTCAAAAACCCAACCCAAATAGTAGAAGTAAAATGGAAAAAATAAGAAGAAAAGATCGAATATTTTGATAAATAAAAAAAGAAAAAATGAACTCTTTTTTTTTAGTTTGTTCTTTCTTCGATAGGACCTTCCCCGGAAATAAAAAAAGATTTCTCATTCCCTCACTAAGAGAAGAGAGGGTCTATCTTTTCTTTGTTTGCTCTTCCTTTTCTTAATTACTTAATTTAAATATTCCTTTCTTTCCTTGAACCGGCCCTGGGACACATATATCCAAAATGAAGTATGTAGTTTGAATGATATAAATAGATTGTTTCCTATTAGTAATTTAAGTTATCAAAAATTGGAGCTAGAAAGAGGCTTTAATATGAAAAAAAGTATTTTATCGAGGTAACTATGTGAAAAGTGCATTTTTTATCGTACAATAAACGAATCAAAATTTGTGTATATGCTCTAGTGAAAGTATATATATAAGTATTCGATTCCCTTCCACGGGTCAGGAGCAATCGAAAAAAACCAGACAAGGATTTCTTTTAATCCTAACTAAATAGGGTGCTACTCACAATTGTACCAATTCAATATGCCTATCCCCCTCGGTACTAATTGAAGTAATTGAAATTGTCGCATTGTATTTTCTCAATAAAAAATTCGAAACGGAAAAAAAAAGGACCCTATGGGAATTAGATCCCACTCTATGCCCCTTGACAGAAAATAAAAAAATGAATTGATGGAGTCATCGGATACTAGGTCGGGACTGACGGGGCTCGAACCCGCAGCTTCCGCCTTGACAGGGCGGTGCTCTGACCGATTGAACTACAATCCCAGAGAAATAAGGTATACAGCATACATATTATTAATGATTTGATTAAGACTAGTTTAATTTAGAATTGTCATATTGTAACAGAGAAAGGAGTGATTGGTATATTAATATCCACATAGATATGGACTTTAGTGAGAACGACACGGATTACTAGAAATCCTATTGTCAAATCGTGTTAAATCGATTGATACGAAATCTTTCCAAAAAATATTTTGACTTGTTAATTCTTGTCCTATGTTTTCGGATTATGATATGAATCCAGATAATTCATAAAATGAAGAATATATCGGAAAAAAACAAATAGGATATAAAATTAACCAGACGTTTCCGGCGGACAAATTTCTTATATTATGTAATCTCATGATGGATCGGTGAATTCTTGGGCCGAGCTGGATTTGAACCAGCGTAGACATATTGCCAACGAATTTACAGTCCGTCCCCATTAACCACTCGGGCATCGACCCAGGAAGAATCAAGTCTAGACTTATTGATAATACATGATCAACCTCCGTTCGTAGTACCCTACCCCCAGGGGAAGTCGAATCCCCGCTGCCTCCTTGAAAGAGAGATGTCCTGAACCACTAGACGATGGGGGCATATCTGCGCTGCCCAACCGACATCATACTATATATACTCATAGTATGAATAGTTTTTTGTAATTGTCAATATAATGTAATGGTGTGACTAAATACGAATAAGTTTTCCACCTTTCCTTTCGCGATTCCGATAGAATATTTTTTCATTCATGGTTCATGAATGAAAAAAATTCTATATTCTATTTCTATATATAGATTCTATATCATTAGAATGGATAAACATTCCGAAATAATTATAATGTGTTATAATTAATAATTAATGAAGTATAGGATCGCTAGTGATTTGTCCGACAGAAAAGCCATTCTTCAACCTTCACGCATCGATTCACGCATTGTTAAGATGCGATATTCCTATCTTACAGCTAGGAAATTAAGAAACGATAGAAAGTTTCTTTTTTTCTAAGAGCAGAGCTTGGATTTCAGGTACGAGTTGAATCTTTTCATTCCATACATTACATGATTTGATCACATATCAAATATCTTGGATCTATTTCAATTTGTGTATTAATCAAACGAATCTCGTTGTGATAGGGGTCAATAAAAGAAAAAAAAAAAGTAATTAGGTTTTAGCCTAGACTGACTAAAAAAAAAAAAGATATTCCCGAATGAGACACTATGAGCCTACTGTATGCACCTATGTAATGTAATATGTAGGTATATAATATATGTATATGTCTTCACATTGTCTCATTCAGGAATGGAATAAAATAGGCCCTTTTAACTCAGCGGTAGAGTAACGCCATGGTAAGGCGTAAGTCATCGGTTCAAATCCGATAAGGGGCTTTTTCCACAAAACTCTAGTTTCAATCTTCATTTTTTAGTGGATAATAGGGATATTTTTTTTATTAGAATGAGTTAATTAACTAATTATCATTATAAATATAATGAGATAGTATAGTGATTATAAAGTGTTCATTATAATGATAAATCACCCCGCTTATTGGGAAGACAACTATGTCACTACAGGCTATATTCTTACTCAACTCAGGTTTCATTATTCCATATTTTTGGTTCGAGGACATAGATATTCTACCTACTCAACCCCAATTATGAATCGCCAAATATTCCTACTTTTCCGTTATTCCAATCAAATCCATCATAAATATAAGAAATAAAAAAGGTAAGTGGACCTGACCTATTGAATCATGACTATATCAGCTATTCTGATATTCAAATTTGATAGAGATAGAATTGTAGCCTCGAAATTTTTTTTTTCATTTCCTTTAGACTACGTCGCAAGAATTTAGAATTTGTCGATATTTCCGATTCAATCTTTTTTGGATCCTCCATAAGAATAAATTATTATTCTGTTCCTCCACTCCTCCACGCGAAACGTTTATTCTGAGTCACAAAATAAGAGACGTCTATTTTTGAATATCTTTCTTTGATTCAAAAAAAAAAAGGATCGGTTGCTTATTTATCTATCTATAGTTATAAATATAGATAGATCGGGTCGTGGCTTTATGTACCAAATATTTACATATTGATGCATCCTCTATTTTTGTTTCGACAATGGGATGGATAACGAGAACGGATACTAGAAATAGAAAGATATTTGAATTTCCAGTCCACTATCCACTATATAGTATATAGTATTTAATTTACTATTTTATATTGCATATCATATTTCATTTAGAGACAGGGGGAAAATAAGGAATTTCCCCTCTTTTTCTGACAACAACAAGGTAAAGTAAATAAGCAAATAGTCCATTTTTTGGCTCGAACCATTCAAAAATATATTATACTTTGTAGTTTTCGATTCATCTGAAGGAAATATAAAAAAGAAGACAATAAAATAAAAAAAATGAATTAAAATTGAAAAGTCATATCATATAAATTATATAGGGTACTGTAGTCGTTTAATATACTATAGAATAGAAATAAGTTGGAAGAATCCATAGAGATATTTATTGATTGATCTTTTCTCAATATCACAAACAAGATCCAAAAATAAGATTAGTTGGTGGAGCGGGTGTAGATAGGCGGAGCAACTGGTGATGGGAGCGGGGATCATTTGTTCAAAGCATAGTTCTTTCAAAAAATTCATCTGAGTTGAGTGATGAGTCATAAGACAATTCAAGATTCAGATAGTTATTCAGAATAAAAGAGGAAAAAATAATAGAATCGAACTCATGGATTTACCTAGGTCGGTTTATGACTCAATAGAAACAAGAAAGAAAGGATTTTTTTCTTCGAAACCCATTGGAAGCGACGGTGGACGAGGAATCATACATAAGTGATTGAACTC